TAACCGGCCAAGCTGCTAAAGTCGCTACAGTGGTGATGAATCCCGTTAGTAAAATAGGTCCTATAGAAAGTCCATCTATTCCTAATCTCCAATGGAAATCAAACAACTGTATCCATTTATAATCCTCCATCAGTTGGATTAATGGATCATCTGTTTGGAAATGATAACAGAATGTATAGGCCGTTAGAAGGAGTTCGAAAATGCATATAAATATAGTATACCAACGGATGACCCTATTTCCTCTATGGGGAAGAAAAAAAATTAAGGAACCTGCAAATATTGGCAAAATTACAATTATTGTTAACCAAGGAAAATAATTCGTAGTAAAGACAAGATAGACTTGGACCAGAAAAAAACCCGTGCTCAAAATATTTTGAGCACGGGTTTTGTCGGTAAAAAAAATCAAATGGATTCAAGTAAAATTTTTTCGAACGTATCAATAAGCTAGACCCATACTGCGGGTTGTTTCATGCCATAAATAAACTCGAACACTCAAGAAATCCGTTGGACAGGCGGATTCACATCTTTTACAACCAACGCAGTCTTCGGTTCTTGGAGCAGAAGCAATTTGTTTAGCTTTACATCCGTCCCAAGGTATCATTTCTAATACATCGGTCGGGCAAGCTCGGACACATTGAGTACATCCTATACACGTATCATAAATCTTTACTGAATGTGACATTGAATCTATACATTTTTGAAAGTCATAAATTTTCGACCTAGTAAACTTAATTAACAAATCCTATATTTAGATACCAGATGAATCAACAAGTTATCAGAATTTTTCGAATAAATCTACTTCTGGATTGGTTTATGAGAAAGGTCCAAAATACTTTGATTTCTTAGGTTTTTGAAAACAAGGTCATACTTTAATTTAATATAGCAAACATACTAATTCGAATTCCTTTATGAATATTAGAATTTATATGATTAATACTAGTTATTCAACAAATTCGATTGGTTAATACGAGTTGATTTTCGGTTACGATAAATTGATGAAACAATAGCCAGTCCAATAGCCGCTTCAGCGGCTGCAATAGCTATAACAAAAATTGAAAAAATGTCTCCTTTTAATTGACGATTATCAAAAAAATCAGAAAATGTTACAAAATTGATATTAACTGCATTCAATATAAGTTCAAGACACATAAGAGCTCTAACCATATTTCGACTTGTGATCAATCCATAGATACCGATAGAAAATAAATAGGCACTCAAAACAAGTACATGTTCGAGCATCATTAACCAACTCCTTATCAATCTTATTAATTTCAATCTAAACAACAATGCAATCCTCAATGCAATCGATTCGATTGAATCACATATAACAAAAATTCCATACTTGAATTTCTTTTTTATTATTGACGAGCTACAGCAATTGCACCTATTAAAGCAACTAAAAGAATTATTGAAACGAGTTCAAATGGAAGAAAAAAATCTGTTGATAAATGAACTCCAATTTGTTGACTATTAGTTATCAAATCTTGCTCTAGAATCTGGTTTGATTTTGTAGTCCAAATAATCCCGTACCATGACATATCTGGAATAGTAGTAATTAGTGAAATAAAAAGACCTGTACAAACCACCGAAGTAACTCCATCCCCAATAGTCCAAAGATGAAAATCATTGTAATATTCTGAGCCATTCATGAACATCACAGCAAAAATGATTAAAACATTTATAGCTCCTACGTAAATAAGCAGCTGCGCAGCAGCTACAAAGTAGGAGTTCAATAGAATATAGAATAAAGATATACAAACAAGAACGAATCCCAACGAAAAGGCAGAATAAATTGGATTGGGAAGTAATACCACTCCTAGACCTCCTAAGATTAGACCCGACCCCAGAAAGACTAAAAGAAAATCGTGTATTGGTCCAGGTAAATTCATTTAAAAAATATATAAATTGAGATATTTCATGAGTTTATTGATCTGAGCAGAAAAAAAAAGAAGTGATTCTATTTTTTATGGTACTCCTTAACTAAATGAAATTTAAATGGGTCTGGGTTGATATAGATAGTGTTATTGGAGTATTCTAATTCAATATCCGAAAAATGGTTTGAAACTATATTATATATATTTTGAAATCATTACTCTAATGTAGAAATAAATTTTCAATCCAAATAAAAGGACCAACTAATAAAAGGTTTTTATTCATATTAAAAAAATCGTATCCTTTTAGATCCAAATAGATCCAAATTGAGCCTTAATTAATATTTTTTAATATTTATTAATATGAATTTTCATTTTATTTGTTTAATCAAAGGGTTCTATCCATTTTTTATTTGAGGTGAATTCGAAATTGTTCGAATTGTGTAATCATCAATTACTGATGTTGGTAACCGACCCAATGAAATTTGATTGTAATTCAATTCGTGACGATCATAAGTAGAAAGTTCATATTCTTCAGTCATTGATAAACAATTTGTTGGACAATACTCAACGCAATTACCACAAAATATACAGACTCCAAAATCAATACTGTAATTAAGCAACTGTTT